TCCCCTTAGTTTCTTTTTTATTACAAAAAAATATTAATAATATCTCTATTCTTCCTTCAAGTATGAATACTACGACTGGAGTTTTTATGAAAAAACCGGAGCCCCTTATCGGATTTGAACCGATGACTTACGCCTTACCATGGCGTTACTCTACCACTGAGTTAAAAGGGCTTATTTGATGAATTCCTGAATGGGTCACTGTGTGGATAAAATATCTATATGTACATATATTATATACATAAATACATACAGTAAACTCATAGTGGCTCATTCTCGAATAATAAAATGGATTTACCTAGCAAGTCTCGAGTAAAATGCAATGAATTGATTCCCACCAGAATAAAGTTCACTTACATGTACACCTACTAATTCTACATAAATTTTTTGAAATTGCATCAAATCATATGATGAAGAGGTTTTACTTGTCTTGTTCCCTGAACTAAATGAAAAGAATTTTCGAAAATTTATGAATCCCGCTTACTATTAATAAATTTTTCGTTTCTTAATTTCCTGTTTTAGTATGAGATAAGAATATCTCATCTTAACAATGAATGAGTGGAAGAATGAAAGCGAAAGAAATAGAACTTAACCCCCCTTTTGGACCAACGACTCGCTGACAAAATACTATCCTATTATTTCTACTTTTTTGATTTTATATTAGACTAAACAATATAGATTTCTATACTGGATTTATTTATATATAGAGTGGAGAATGGCGATTAAAATGAATGATTCATGAAGAATCACAAAATTCTCTGCACTTAGAAAAGGCAGAAGGATCCTTCAGATCCAATCATACCATTCATTATATTGACAATTTCAAAAAACTGTTCATACTATGATCATAGTATGATGGCGGTTGGGCAAGTAGGCCCCCATCGTCTAGTGGTTTAGGACACCTCTCTTTCAAGGAGGCAGCGGGGATTCGACTTCCCCTGGGGGTAGGCTACTACGAAAGTAAGTTAATCGTGGATTACTAATAAGTATAAAAGTGATTCTTCCTGGGTCGATGCCCGAGCGGTTAATGGGGACGGACTGTAAATTCGTTGGCAATATGTCTACGCTGGTTCAAATCCAGCTCGGCCCAATAATTCGCCCAATTTACCAATCTATCACGAGAGGGTATAACCCCCCTGTCTTTCAGAAATACTCGATACGGAGATAAAAAAGAATAAGAATCTCTGCTAGATCCCTTATTTCAATTTCACTGGGATTGTAGTTCAATTGGTCAGAGCACCGCCCTGTCAAGGCGGAAGCTGCGGGTTCGAGCCCCGTCAGTCCCGACGGATCCAATAAATACAGCAATCAATTCATCTCTCCCTTTCTATGAAAAAGGGCCGGGGGGCAGAAGTTCATTCCCAAACCAAAAAGGGGGTTCTTTCTTTCTTTTTTTTTCTTTTGGTAGGAAAAAAACATATGTGGGTGGATTAGTACAATTATTGGTAGCATTATAGTAAGTATTCCAAGAAATACTGAGTCCGCTTTTTCGACTGTTCCCGATCCATGCAATAGAGTACTATATTTTTGGGGGGGAGCGCGCATACACAAATGGAATTCACAATCAAAAATGAATTTAACTTTAACAAAATTCTCCCGATAGAATACTTTTATAGATTAAACAATTTCTCTTTCTGGTTTTACGTAACCTCAATTACTAATTGAATTGAAAAATGGATTTCATTCAGATTGCACACCGGGCTTTTGATATATATTCCCAGCGCTAATAATCTACGGAGGGGGAGTAAAAGACAGATCAATCAAATCCTCTTAACAAGGGAATGAATCATTTCTTTCTTTTCTTTTTATTTTTTGTTTGGATTTGTAACTACGTGACTAATGGAAGTGGAAGGGCGATCTGATGATACTTGATCAGATGATTGTACACGAAAGGTAAAAGGTAGGTTACAGAAAAAAGAACGGAACCGAATAAAGGAGTTTTGGATTGGGTCAAGAATCCAAGTTGGGATTCGGGATGGATAAAAGAACTTTCTATGTTATACTATTCCATTTTCGACGACGAATTGATTTGATAGTTCAGATATTGTTATTCATGATATTGATCCGATTCAAAATCATTGAGAGGTAATTCATTCATTGAATTTACAGGCGAAGGGTTTATCATCTCGATGGGATTAAATCCCGAGTTATTGCGAAGTAAAAAAAAGATTCGATTATGGAAGTAAATATTCTTGCATTTATTGCTACTGCACTATTCATTCTAGTTCCTACGGCTTTTCTACTTATAATTTACGTAAAAACAGTCAGTCAAAATAATTAAGTTGAATTAAACTTGACTTACGAGTTCTTATCAAAAATTCACGAAAAAAAAATGAAAAGGATTCTAATTTTCGCGTCTTAAATTTATTAAATGAAATAAGCGGATTATGATTGACAGTATTCTAATAGATAGATCATATGGTAGATGAATCTCTCTACCATATGATCTATCTATTAGAATTATTGTAGTGTATAAATGGGTAAAGTTGTACTTTACAATATA